ATCGGATTAACCAACCAAAGTTAGCTTCCGTCATTATGTATTGAACAGAGGCAAAAGCTTCAGTAACGGTCGGACGATAGTAAAAAGTCATAGCAAACCCTGTCGCTACTTGTACTAAAAAACAGGTAAGCGTAATTCCCCCTAAACAATAAAATATATTGACATGGGGAGGAACATATTTACTAGTTATATCATCCGCAATCGCTTGAATCTCGAGACGTTCTTCGAACCAATCATAGACTTTATTGAGATAGGCGAAAACCCCCCTCCCAGAACCGTATATGAAACTTTCATCTCGTACAGCTCAAGCAAAAACACCCCAATAAAGAAAAAAAAAGAATATTCGGATATGTAAATGGAATAGAAAGTTTGAAACTTCTGAATCTCCGATTCAATCTTCTCTAAATGTACGAAAGAAGAAAAAACCCGAAAGCTCTTCTTTGTGGTGATACTACCAAAATATCAAGTTGGCTCAATCGTCTTTATGTTGATCCTTACGGGCCTCTTGAATCCTCTCTTTACCTATTTTCTTTCTTTTTAATTTGTTTTTGTCTCTAATCTGGCTTTTTTCCTTTCTTTATTATTGACTTGATAGGAATTCTCTTGTTAAGACCCTATGAATCCATTAAAACCTCAGATTCATACTAGAACCACGATGATTCAATAAAAAATCATAAGCTAACCCAAGGATTCCCTGAGTAAGAACCCTTGGTTCATCACATATTCCAGAAATTCGATAAACCGACTAAAAAAAAGAAAAATCTTTCTTTTTGTTTTTCAAACAGTTTGAAATTTTTTTTTTGCAGTCCGGGCACGAGGTCGAATATTAAGTATGAATCATAGTTCAAATATTTCGTAATCTACGTGTTCCAGATACTCGAATAAATATCCGACGAAGTAGAACCATCTCCATCAAGGCGACAGACCCATTCTCTGTACTATCAATAGAATCCATTATAACAAGTCGCACACTCATATTCCGGAAATACAGAAAGAAATAAATTCCACGATCGAACTACCAAAATACAATAGGCCAGAAATTTGAGTTCTAACTGATTGATTTTTTATTCAAAAGCCAGGACTTTGTGATTCTTATAGATTTAATTCATTGAAATTCCATCCAATAAAACGGAAGAATTATAAATTTCCAAAATAATAGATAGAAATACCGCAAATAGGGCCATTGCGACACCCATCAAAGGAGTCGTTCCCCAACCGGGAGCTACTTTACCATATTCCGAATTCAATGGTTTTAATAAATTCCCTACGGTAGTTCGTCTTGGACCCGATTTAGAACTGTTCTCAACAGTTTGTGTAGCCATAAATTATTGTATTCATTGAGATCTGTTGACTTTGTATACCATTGCGTTGTAAATAAACGATCTTATGATAGATCCGTTGGGGTCTTGAAATTACATAATCATAATGGAAACAGCAACCCTAGTCGCCATCTTTATATCTGGTTTACTTGTAAGTTTTACTGGGTACGCCTTATATACCGCTTTTGGGCAACCTTCTCAACAACTAAGAGATCCATTCGAGGAACACGGGGACTAGTTGAAGTAATGAGCCTCCCAACATTGGGAGGCTCATTACTTCAATTGAGATAATGAAAAATTATTTTACCTTTTTAGTTGGAACTTTAGGTGGTTCTCGAAAAAAAATAGCGAAAAAAATTATCCCTAGAGTCGAGACTAAAAGGAATGTATAAACCAATGCTTCCATAAATTCGATCGTGGTTTACAATTATAGCTTTCCTACCTGTTTGTTTTTTCTTTTTTTTTCACTTTATTTTTGGGAATCATCTCAAAAAAGCAAGAATCAAAAAAGGCGGTGATTCAAATTCACTCCAGTACTCGATGTAAAATTCCCTCCAAAAAGAAAATAGAGATGAAAGATACCAAAGGGGTCTTGGATCAGACTGCCTGTCTTCTTGTAGTTGGATCCCCAAGTTTTTGGAATGCTCCAAACTCTACTTGAGCATCCAAATCTGGGTCAATACCAGCAAAAACATCTCTGAACAAGGTTCTAGCACCATGCCAAATGTGTCCAAAAAAGAAGAGTAAAGCAAACGAAGCATGCCCAAAAGTAAACCAACCCCTTGGACTACTACGAAAAACACCATCGGATTTCAAAGTCGCACGATCTAATTCAAAAATTTCACCCAATTGGGCGCGTCTAGCATATTTTTTCACAGTAGCAGGATCACTGTAACTGACTCCATTGAGTTCGCCGCCATAGAACTCAACGGTTACACCTACTTGTTCAACACTATACTTAGATTCTGCCCTTCTAAAAGGAACATCCGCTCTAACAATTCCGTCGCCGTCTACCAAAACAACCGGAAATGTTTCAAAAAAAGTGGGCATACGCCGTACAAAAAGCTCACGTCCTTCTTTATCTCTAAAGATAGGGTGTCCTAACCACCCAACCGCTATTCCATCTCCGCTATCCATTGAGCCTGCCCTGAATAATCCTCCTTTTGCCGGATTATTGCCGATATAATCATAAAAAGCCAATTTTTCAGGAATTTTAGACCAGGCTTCTGCTAAACTTTGATTTTCTGCTAGCCCGGCGCTAACTCTTCGATATATCTCTTGCTGGAAGTAACCCTGATCCCATTGATAACGAGTGGGACCAAATAATTCGATGGGGGTAGTTGCTGAACCATACCACATAGTTCCAGCAACTACAAAAGCTGCAAAAAAGACAGCCGCGATACTACTGGAGAGTACGGTTTCAATATTTCCCATACGTAATCCTTTGTATAGACGTTGTGGCGGTCGAACGCTAAGATGGAATAGACCCGCTAATATGCCCAATGTACCTGCTGCAATATGATGAGAAGCTATTCCTCCCGGAACAAAAGGATCAAAACCTTCCACGCCCCACGACGGATTTACAGGTTGTACTTTTCCCGTTAGTCCATAAGGATCCGACACCCATATTCCAGGACCATACAGGCCTGTTACATGAAATGCACCAAAACCAAAGCAAGCCACCCCGGAGAGAAATAAATGAATTCCAAAGATCTTGGGCAAATCCAAAGAAGGTTTTCCTGTCCGTTCATCAGAAAATATTTCTAGATCCCAATAGACCCAATGCCAGATAGCTGCCAAAAAGCATAAGCCAGAAAATAAAATATGTGCCCCAGCTACACCTTCGTAACTCCAAACCCCCGTATTCGTTACAGTCCCTCCTGTGATACTCCAACCCCCCCACGAATTGGTTATTCCTAAACGAGTCATGAAGGGTATAACGAACATACCTTGTCTCCACATTGGATCAAGAACGGGGTCAGAAGGATCAAAAACTGCTAATTCATAGAGAGCCATCGAACCCGCCCAACCAGCAACCAGAGCTGTATGCATTATATGAACGGAAAGTAATCGGCCGGGATCATTCAATACAACGGTATGAACACGATACCAAGGCAAACCCATGGAAAATACCCCTTTATCAAAGAAAAATAAACACTACGTAACTTTATTGCATTGGAATATACTATGACTATGCGGCGGACTTCCCCTGTTCAGTGGATTATTTCCTAACAAGGGTTATTTATTCTATATTCTATTGTGTTCCAAATAATGGAAGAATTCTGTTCGTAAGAACAAAGAGAAGCAGATTTATTCTATACTCGATAAGTACCAATACGCAATGGTGGATTGATACCACTTTCGATGAGTAAATGCGTTTATCATTCGAAAGGCTTACTCGTAAAAAATTTCCTTTATTTTTTTGTCTTTCTTTCTGCATTTTTCTAATCTATGGATAAAATAAATATCATAAAGACAATATTATAAAGACAATAAAAATACATTATTACGTTTCCACATCAAAGTGAAATATAGGATTTAGTTCTTTTTTCTTTCAATTTATGCCTATTGGTGTTCCAAAAGTACCTTTCCGAAGTCCTGGAGAGGAAGATGCATCTTGGGTTGACGTATAGTGCGACTTGTCAGATATATTGGGTCATATGGGATTTCCCCGTTCTCTCCCCCGATCGAGATATCCTCTGTTTCGCCCAAGAAGTAGAAATAGAATCATCCATAAATTGGAGCGTGAAGTGCAATTAGATTTGTTTGGAGGAATTCATAGTACTATTATCCGTTCGAATAATTTATGGTTGACTTTGATTGGACTAAACAAATGAAGTATCCAGGCTCCGTTTAGAAAAAACCCAATTGGTAATATATCTAGGATTACTACGTGTATCCTAAATAATTCCTGTTTGTTATTTGGAAAGTCATACCAAAAATAAATGGTGGTGAGAAGATTTGTCCTATATGTGCAAATCAAAACGGGGTGAATCTTTACCCGGAGTAGAGCATAAACCTAAAAAGATGAAAGAGACCCACTCAGGAACAAGAAAATACCATCGTGATTTGGATTGAATCTCGATGAAACAATACATCAATGAAAAGTGAATTCGATGAGTTTTTCTATTATATTTTAAAGAAGAAATCAAAATTCGCCTTTATTGAAAAGTCGAAGAAAAAGCCCTTACATTGATTCTTTTTTTTTTTTCGCTATTTTTTTTTTGAACCGTATGCACCAAAAGATGCATGTACGGTTCCTAAGGGATACAATTTTGCCCTACTCAACCGACTTTATCGAGAAAGATTACTTTTTTTAGGCCAAGAAGTTGAAAGCGAGATCTCGAATCAACTTATCGGTCTTATGGTATATCTCAGTATCGAGGATGATACCAAAGATCTGTATTTGTTTATAAACTCTCCTGGCGGATGGGTAATACCTGGAATCGCTGTTTATGATACTATGCAATTTGTGCGACCAGAGGTCCATACAATATGCATGGGATTAGCCGCGTCAATGGGATCTTTTATCCTGGTTGGAGGAGAAATTACCAAACGTTTAGCATTCCCTCACGCTTGGCGCCAATGGGGTTTTTTTATTTGAGAGAAAAAAGAAAACTATGCCTTCGCCATATGAATATTAAGTAATAATAGCATGGCACTTCGAATTCGATATGAAAAAATTTTGCATTTTTTTTTCAAAAGATTTGATTATGTATCGAGAGAGTAGTATGAGATAAAAGATATTTCCGATTTTCTCTTATCTATCGGAAGTCCAATTCAGCGTTACAAACTTGGTTGTTTTCACACCGAAAGTCTCTTAACAATTTTTAAGTTATAAAAAAAAGAGTGGAAAAAAAACCAAATTTTTCCCTTTTTGGTTGGATCAAAAAGAAACTTTGGGATTGCTGAATCAAAGAAAAAAAGAATCCATTTTCAAATAGAAAAGCAACGGAGCCATCATAGTATTTTTGAATTCCTCCAAAAGGAAGGGTGGCAATTTGACCATTTACCCGTTTACCCGTCTGGGGCTGATAGATTTTATTTTTATCTGGAAAGTAAGGGTTAATTTGATTGTATAGCCGTATGCAATGCACAAAAGATGATGCCCGTACGGTTGTTCAATTCTATCTTTTTTCCTATTATTCTTGATCTTCCTTTTCTGTTCCTTTCATCACATCAGATAGAGAAACCTTCTATCATCAGGGTAATGATCCATCAACCCGCGAGTTCTTTTTATGAGGCACAGACGGGAGAATTTATCCTGGAAGCGGAAGAACTGCTTAAACTACGCGAAACTCTCACAAGGGTTTATGTACAAAGGACGGGCAAACCATTATGGGTTGTATCTGAAGACATGGAAAGAGACGTTTTTATGTCAGCAACAGAAGCCCAAGCTTACGGAATTGTTGATCTTGTAGCAGTTGAATGAAAAAAAACGGATTTTGTGCAAATCCGTGATTTGATATTTTATCTCTGAGTTTAACTATTAAATAAATAAAAAAATTTATAATCATCCGGTTAGGATCAATCTAAACCAACCCATTATGTATATATTCAACATGCCAACTATTAAACAACTTATTAGAAATACAAGACAGCCCATTCGAAATGTCACGAAATCCCCCGCTCTTGGGGGATGCCCTCAGCGCCGAGGAACATGTACTAGGGTGTATGTGCGACTCGTTTAGATCATGAGCTGATACAAAAAAGCAAGAAACCGCTTCCAGTATGAATGATTCTTCCAGTGAATAGGATCAAATGGAAGAAGGAACTCTATTTACTATCTACTTACTATCTAAAAATAAGATACTCGATCCCTCTATTGTGTATAAAATTTATGGTTTCCACTGGTGCAAATCCAATCACCTGAATTTAAGATGAAAAATAATTCTCCATTGGTAGCAAATCGTTATCCATTAAGCGGAGGAACTCTTATTGAAATTCAATAAAAAAACATAAAAATGAAGTTCTCGCTCGATCAAGAACGGACTACGAGGGTCAGCTACCCAGCGAAATTTCATAATTAAATACCGTTACTGTATAGGCGGGTCTTATTGTGAAAGACCTGTTACTGGATAATTCATGAGTAGAGCCAAAGAGTGTGATGTGAACTATACAAGTTCCCAATAACATTGATGAAATATTAAATAAATAAAGGCTCCGGTGTATAGAGAAGACCTCACTGTTTAAGAAGTAACCATAGAAACGAGGAAACCCACTATTTCTGCATCCATTTAATTTTTAAATACCGAAAAAAAAAATCGTGGTTGGGGAGGTTATAGTAGCCAAAGCCATTGGAATTTGTATTTTATACATTGGAAAAATCCGTTTGGTTATTAATAGACCAGGACGGGTAAAAGAATAACTGAAAGAAACGAAATCAATTAGTTATTTGTCAAAATTTTATTTATTCAATGACCAGAATTAAACGCGGATATATAGCCCGGAGGCGTAGAACAAAAATTCGTTTATTTGCATCAAGTTTTCGGGGGTCTCATTCAAGACTTACTCGAACTATTATTCAACAGAAAATAAGAGCTTTGGTTTCTGCTCATCGGGATAGGGATAAGCAAAAGAGAAATTTTCGTCGTTTGTGGATCACTCGGATAAACGCAGTAGTTCGAGAAGGAGGAGTATTCTATAGTTATAGTAAATTAATACATGATCTATACAAGAAGCAGTTGCTTCTTAATCGTAAAATATTGGCCCAAATAGCTATATCAAATAGGAATTGTCTTTATATGATTTCCAATGAAATAAGAAAAAAAGAATACACCGGAATAATTTAAATGAAGTTCCCCGGAGAATGAACTCCGGGAAGGTGGGGTCAAAATGACTATAAGAAAATATGCTAAAGTGGTCAAAATGAATGAACACGTTCAATAAAAAAAATCTTTTTTTCCGGTTCCTTTTTTTTCTTACGACACCATAATAAAAGCTGGATTCTCCAATTTGTCAAACAAAACACCAATCTGCGTTTGAGTTCGGAAAGAAAAAGAATAAGCCTATTGATTTCTGGTTCTAAGACCAGTCGTTCTGGTGGTCGACTCTATTCTTTCAAATTGTTTCTCATTATTGAGAAAAGGTAACAAAGATAAAATACGAGCTTGTTTTATAGCAACAGTAATTAACCGTTGTTGTTTCAAGGTCAATCTATTCACTCGTCTAGATAATATTT